CAACGGATTTTCCTCTTACTATAAATTTCATTGTTGCCGGTATTGACATGTAGAATGGGACTCTATCTTTATTCTCGTCCGATTAATTAGTTCTGCAAAAGAACTATCAGACTGTGTGGTGAATGCTTTGATCAATGAATATTCGATTCTTTCTTCAATATGGAATCGATTCACAACAATTTTTCCCTTTTTCATAGAAAAATACAGATTAAGGTCGTCATTAATCATTTGATAGAGTATTTCAGTACGTATACGTATGTATATACGCATATCCTTCATCTTTTCGGAAGTTTCAATGGAAGGATTACTCTACCAATGCCACACAGTCAATTCCATTTGTTAGAACAGCTTCCATTGAGTCTCTGCACCTATCCTTTTTTCACCTTCTGGGCCTTTGTTTGTTTTTGGAAAATAGGATTTGGCTCAGGATTGCCCATTTTTATTAATTCCGGGGTTTCTCTGAATTTGAAAGTTCTCACTTAGTAGGTTTCCATACCAAGGCTCAATCCAATTAAGTCCGCAGCGTCTACCAATTTCGCCATATCCCCTTTTTGTTTTGAGATTAGGATCTCATTTTTATTTCATTTCTGCTGGAACCGTTGAATTCATTAAATACTGATTCCTATCTCGAAAAAGTTTTTCTCCTCTTTGATTTCTTGGCTATCTTCTTTCATCTTCTATAGGAAACCCGCACCCGCATTTGGTCCAATCAGAAACGATTCTATCATTTCTGTATCTGCAATTCAATATAGATGGAGATATACCACGTATATATGTCTCTCTTCTGCTCGTTTTTCCCATGCAATTTGGAATACTTGAACGGTCGATTCTTTTTTTCGTCTGAGCTTCCATCTTTATGAATCAAAGCGCAATAATTTCTAATTATTTAAAACAAATCGTTCCATTTAGAAATAAAAAAGATATATATGATGATATGAAATAAAATATATAAATGTAATAAAAAGACTTTCAAATATCATTTGAAAGCAAAAACGAAAATGATTTAATCTAAAAATAGATCGAATCAAATATTTTTTAATATTAAATGCTATACTATAGAATTGTACTATAGAATTGTACTATAGAATTGTACTATATAATTGTGATGTGAGAAAAAAACTAAAATTATATATCGATAGATTAATCGTTATATTCTATGGTCTATGGTAAGTATGAGTATTGAATATTTCCTTTCAATTCTATATTCTATTTTTTCGATAGTCATATTCATTATGACTAGCTAATAGGAATCGCCAAGAATGCAAATATAAGTATATTAATATTAATTAAAATTAATAGCTAACAATAGTTTATTGAATCCCTATGCAGGTATAATTTATCTTATGTGAGCCTGCTTAGCTCAGAGGTTAGAGCATCGCATTTGTAATGCGATGGTCATCGGTTCGATTCCGATAGCCGGCTTTTCTCTATTTATTTTCTTCGAGTTTTTACATGATTGAGAATGCCCTTTTGAAATCCGAAATCAAATAATATTTAAAAAAATATATATATATTTTTTTTTATCTTATAGGAACTTACAACTATGCCATGAAAAGAATCCCTTTTATCTATATAGAATCTTTATATAGAATATATATAGAATAGAAAGGTCTGGATATTTATTCATCTAATTATTCTTTAGAGTATTTAGAATACAAGTACACTACTTCCGTAAACTTCGCTTCATTTATCATTTAGTTCAGTTTTAGTTTAGGTTTATTCTGTAAAATGAAATTCAATATAAATAAGAATAAGGAGTCTTTATGTCGCGTTACCGGGGACCTCGTTTCAAAAAAATACGCCGCCTGGGAGCTTTACCGGGACTAACTAATAAAAGGCCTAGAGCCGGAAGTGATCTTAGAAACCAATCACGTTCCGGTAAAAAATCTCAATATCGTATTCGTCTAGAAGAAAAACAAAAGTTGCGTTTTCATTATGGTCTTACAGAACGACAATTACTTAAATACGTTCGTATCGCCGGCAAAGCCAAGGGGTCAACAGGTCAGGTTTTACTCCAATTACTTGAAATGCGCTTGGATAACATCCTTTTTCGATTGGGTATGGCTCCGACTATTCCTGGAGCCCGTCAATTGGTTAACCATAGACATATTTTAGTCAATGGTCGTATAGTAGATATACCAAGTTATCGCTGCAAACCCCGAGATATTATTACGGCGAGGGATGAACAAAACTCTAGAGCTCTGATTCAAAATTCTTTCGATTCATCCTCTCAGGACGAAATGCCAAAACATTTGACTCTTCAACCATTCCAATATAAAGGATTAGTCAATCAAATAATAGATAGTAAATGGGTCGGTTTGAAAATAAATGAATTGCTAGTCGTAGAATATTATTCGCGCCAGACCTAAACCTAACGAAAAGAAAATAAAAAATCACAAGGGTTCGGACAATTTTGATCCCTTTCGTCGAAGTAAATTAACCTAAGGTTAAGATAAATAAGAGTTTGATCCGGATTTTTCTCCGATTTAGGTATCATAGA